ATTTTTGCAATCAAAAATGAATATTTGTGAACAGTGTGGATACCATTTGAAAATAAGTAGTTCAGAAAGAATCGAAGTTTCGATCGATCCCGGTACTTGGGACCCTATGGATGAAGACATGGTCTCTCTGGATCCCATTGGATTTCATTCGGAGGAGGAGCCTTATAAAGATCGGATTGATTCTTATCAAAGAAAGACAGGATTAACTGAGGCTGTTCAAACAGGCATAGGTCAACTAAATGGTATTCCTGTAGCAATTGGGGTTATGGATTTTCAGTTTATGGGGGGTAGTATGGGATCCGTAGTCGGGGAGAAAATCACCCGCTTGATTGAGTACGCTACCAATCAATTTCTACCTCTTATTATAGTGTGCGCTTCGGGGGGAGCGCGCATGCAAGAAGGGAGTTTGAGCCTAATGCAAATGGCTAAAATATCGTCTGCTTTATATGATTATCAATCAAATAAAAAGTTATTGTATGTATCAATCCTTACATCTCCTACTACTGGTGGGGTAACAGCCAGTTTTGGTATGTTGGGAGATATTATTATTGCCGAACCAAACTCCTACATTGCATTTGCGGGTAAAAGAGTAATTGAACAAACATTGAATAAAACAGTACCCGAAGGTTCACAAGCGGCTGAATATTTATTCCAGAAGGGCTTATTCGACCTAATCGTACCGCGTAATCTTTTGAAAAGTGTTCTGAGTGAGTTATTTAAGCTCCACGCCTTCTTTCCTTTGAATTCCAATTCAATCAAGTAGAGTGCACTAAGTTCCATTTTTTATTTGTAGCAAACAAGTAGTTAGCTTATCCGAATCTTAGCTTATCGGAATCAAAGTCACTAAAAAGGGAGTTTTCTTTGGCGACTTAAGATCTAATTGTAGAAAGAATCAAAATCAAAAGTTGCGGATAACTCTTTCTTTATTAAATTCGAAGATAAGAACAAAACACAAAGAAACGAAGAAAGAAATGAATTATCATATGTATCTTTCATGTAGATAGATGAATAAGTTCATTTATTTAGTTCTACATTCCTTGGACTTATTCTATATACTCACTTAGATACTTAATATCTCTAATGAAAAATTTTCAAATTTAATTAATTAATAATAACTACGAATTCATAATAATTACAATTATTAATTATAATTAGTATAAATATAAAATATGATATTAAAAAAAATAAGAACAGGTACAAATAATAAACCGAGGTACCCCATTTTATGACAACTTTCCACTTTCCCTCTATTTTTGTGCCTTTAGTAGGCCTAGTATTTCCGGCAATTGCAATGGCTTCTTTATTTCTTCATGTTCAAAAAAACAAGATTGTTTAGATCTGAGGGGACCCAATCTCATTCGTTTTTTTTTTTGAAACTTATACTTGTAGCATAACATAGATATTTATTTCGGAAAAGAAATATAGGGTAGAACATATGATTTCTGCCGAACATAAAGGAAAAAGCTCTTATGCCTGCAGAAAATGATCTAATCTAGTAGGTAACTCAATTCTAGCCAGTTTCAAATAGATCAGGATCGCTGGATGCCTAAAATGTAAAGTTGGTCGATCTATATGTATATCAATATGTATATTGGGATCATATGAGGGGTATGTTATTATTTTAGATCTAAACAAATTTGATGAATTACCCCTAAAAGTTCCCATTAAACTAGTGCTAGTTCACACCAAACTAGTGCTAGTTAATGAAAGTTCATTCGGAAACAAAAAAAGTAAAGTCAAAATCATTTGGGGTATTCTCTCAATTTCAATAAAATGCAATCGGATGAAGTATGAGTTGGCGATCAGAACATATATGGATAGAACTTATAACGGGGTCTCGAAAACTAAGTAATTTTTGCTGGGCCCTTATCGTTTTTTTAGGTTCATTAGGATTCTTGTTGGTTGGAACTTCCAGTTTTCTTGGTAGAAATTTAATATCTTTTGTTCCGTCTCAGCAAATCATTTTTTTTCCACAGGGGATCGTGATGTCTTTCTACGGGATTGCGGGTCTCTTTATTAGTTCCTATTTGTGGTGCACAATCTCCTGGAATGTAGGTAGTGGTTATGATCGATTTGATAGAAAGGAAGGAATAGTGTGTATTTTTCGTTGGGGATTTCCTGGAAAAAATCGTCGCATATTCCTGCGATTCCTTATAAAAGATATTCAATCCGTTCGAATAGAAGTTAAAGAGGGTATTTTTGCTCGTCCTGTCCTTTATATGGATATCAGAGGCCGGGGGGCTGTTCCGTTGACTCGTACTGATGAGAATTTGACTCCACGAGAAATTGAACAAAAAGCCGCGGAATTGGCCTATTTCTTGCGCGTACCAATTGAAGTATTTTGATTTTGAGAAAGAAAAGGAACTGGGCTGAAGAACGAATGCTTTCTCAGCAGGAGGGAAAAAACGCAAGAATCCTGTTTTTTCTATAACTAAGTTTAGGATAAACAGATGCAGATAAACCATATCTTGTAAATTCTTTTTTTTCAATCGACCTTTTTATCCTTTCATTTGTGTTCTTTACTACCCAATAAATGGGTTTTCTTAATAATGATAACTGGCCTGTTTCTGTCTTGTTTTGCCGCTAATTTTTTTGAAATATTGGATATTTTCATAGAATAAGGGGTTCTTTCGGCTATTCATCGAAAGGAGACACTTGTTTTGTTTGGAATTTGATGAATTGAGATATCTGGAAACACTTGTATTATTTCTTTAGTCAAATTCGAAGTGGAGTCTTAGTCTATTTCTGTATTGTTTCTAGATTCAAAACAAAATCATAAATAAAATAGATTCATAGGTTTGATACCTTGTCTACAACTCATGTTTCAAAGAAAGGTTCGATTATATAAAGTCGACAAATGGAGTGGGTTAATTAAAAATTGACAGGCAAAAAATGGCAAAAAAGAAAGCTTTCACTCCTCTTTTGTATCTTGCATCTATAGTCTTTCTGCCCTGGTGGATTTCTCTCTCATTTACTAAAAGTATGGAATCTTGGGTTATTAATTGGGCGGATATCGGCCAATCTGAAATTTTTTTGAATGATATTCAAGAAAAAAGTATTCTAGAAAAGTTCATAGAATTAGACGAAATCCTCTTCTTGGAAGAAATGATCAAGGAATACTCGGAGACATATCTACAAAAGTTTCTTATAGGAATCCACAAAGAAACGATCCAATTAATCAAGATACACAACGAGGATCGTATCCATACAATTTTACACTTCTCGACAAATATAATCTGTTTTGTTATTCTAAGTGGTTATTCGATTTTAGGTAATGAAGAACTTGTTATTCTTAACTCTTGGGCTCAGGAATTCCTATATAACTTAAGTGATACAGTAAAAGCCTTTTCGATTCTTTTATTAACTGATTTATGTATCGGATTTCATTCACCCCACGGCTGGGAACTAATGATTGGTTCTGTGTACAAAGATTTTGGATTTGGTCATAATGATCAAATTATATCTGGTCTTGTTTCCACTTTTCCGGTTATTCTCGATACTATTTTTAAATATTGGATTTTTCGTTATTTAAATCGTGTATCTCCATCACTTGTAGTTATTTATCATTCAATGAATGATTGATAAATCATCCACCAATATTAATCCAATTAGAACGTTTCTTACTTTGATAAGTATTAAAAACATTCTATTCGGGCGGTTTTCAGACTATTTTTATACTATAGTATTCCAGTAAAATGATTCCAATAAATAGCAGAATCGTGGATAGGAAACTATACTAGCGACCTACCCAATTTATTGTAGAAATTTTCAGACCAATGATTAGACCATGCAAACTAGAAATACTTTTTCTTGGATAAAGGAACATATTACTCAATCTATTTCCGTATCGCTCATGATATATATCATAACTCGGGCACCCGTTTCAAGTGCATATCCCATTTTTGCACAGCAGGGTTATGAAAATCCACGAGAAGCGACTGGGCGTATTGTATGTGCCAATTGTCATTTAGCTAATAAGCCCGTGGATATTGAGGTTCCACAAACAGTACTTCCTGATACTGTATTTGAAGCAGTTGTTCGAATTCCTTATGATAAGCAAGTGAAACAAGTCCTTGCTAATGGTAAGAAAGGGGGTTTGAATGTGGGGGCTGTTCTTATTTTACCGGAGGGGTTTGAATTAGCTCCTTCCGATCGTATTTCTCCCGAGATGAAAGAAAAGATAGGAAATTTGTCTTTTCAGAGCTATCGCCCTAATAAAAAAAATATTCTTGTAATAGGGCCTGTCCCCGGCCAGAAATATAGTGAAATCACCTTTCCTATTCTTTCCCCCGACCCCGCTACTAAGAAAGATGTTCACTTCTTAAAATATCCTATATATGTAGGAGGAAATAGGGGAAGGGGTCAGATTTATCCCGACGGAAGCAAGAGTAACAATACAGTTTATAATGCTACAGGGGCGGGCATAGTAAGCAAAATCATACGAAAAGAAAAAGGGGGATATGAAATAATCATAACAGATCCATCGGATGGACGTCAAGTGGTTGATATTATCCCTCCAGGACCAGAAGTTCTTGTTTCAGAGGGTGAATCCATCAAATTTGATCAACCATTAACGAGTAATCCTAATGTGGGTGGATTTGGTCAGGGAGATGCCGAAATAGTACTTCAAGATCCATTACGTGTCCAAGGCCTTTTGGTCTTCTTGGCATCTGTTATTTTGGCACAAATATTTTTAGTTCTTAAAAAGAAACAGTTCGAGAAGGTTCAATTAGCCGAAATGAATTTCTAGACTCGCGGATTTATCGACATCAGGTTCGTAAAAAGAACAAAATTGGGGTTGTCAATTCTATATGATCAAAAAAAAAATAAATTCTGAAAAACCTTTTATTTACTTGCTCTTTTTCTACAAACTTCGGGGACTCCCTTGTAGCGCACTCTTAGTCATAACGCATTCTTAGTCATAATAGGTAGGTTTTTGTTTGAAGAAGACTATTTTATTTGACTTTAGGGCTTTACCACCCTTTTCTTTGTTCAAATTG